ATAACCCATAAAATCGATAAAATGATTGGATAATTGGTTTATATGAATCCTATCCGGTTGAGACCAAAAGTAAAAATGACATTCCCATAAATTTACAAGGTAATATTTCCATTTCTTCATCAGAAGAGGGGTTCCTTTTGAAGACAAAATGGATTTTCCTTGAAATCTGAAATAATGGATGAAAGGATCCTTGAACAACCATAGGATAGTATGAAAATTATTACCAAAAACCACTAAAAAATGTTCTATTTTTCTATAAAAATGTGTTCGATTAAGAAACGCTCTAGAAGACGTTGATCGTAAATGATAAGATTGTTTGCGGAGAAAAACAAATATGGATTCCGATTCATATACATGAAAATTATATAGGAACAGGAATAATCTTTGATTCTCTTTTGAAAAAAAGAGATTCATTTTCGTTTTTTGAGTAATAAGACTATTCCAATTATGATACTTGTAGAGAAAGAATCTCAATAAGTGCAAAAAGGGAGCATCTTGTATCCAAGAGCGAAGGGTTTGAACCAATAGTTCCAGATGGATAGGGTAGGGTATTAGTATATCTAATACATGATTTAAATGTAATAAATTATCCTCTAAAAAAGGAAATATGGAATGAATTGATCGTAAAGTCATAGATTTGTCTATTTCTTTACTTTCTGGGGAAGATACTAATCGCAGTGAAAATGGAAGTTCCAGAATGACTGCAACCCCCTCTGATATCATTCGAGAATCAAAATTTTTATTATTATTATGCCCGAAAAAAAAAATGGGATTAGAATCATTCGTCAAAACAATCAAATGCTTCTGTTGATACATTCGAGTAATTAAACGTTTAACAATTAGTAAACTATATTTATTGTCATAACCTAAATTTTCCATAGGCTCATAAAGAATCGATTTATTTAACCCATGATCATGAGCAAGTGCATAAATGTATTCCTGAAAGAGAAGTGGGTATAGGAAGTCGCGTTCTCGCGATCTATCTGTCTTTAAATATCCTTGTAATTCTTCCATTTGAAATTCGATTTGAACCAAAACCGGGGATTTCTTGGGTCATCAAATGATAAATACATAGGTACGATACAGTCAAAACAAGGTATCAAGGTATATAGTAAGAAAAGATACCTTGTAAATGTAAATGATTAATCCATGGATTCTCCCTTTTCCCATCCGATTGGTTCTTGTTCGTTATAAGATACCGAAGATAGTTAGAAATCCTTTATTTTTGCAACCCGATCGCTCTTTTGACTTTAGAATTATGTTTCTCAATATACTGTTTCTTTTACACATTTGTCTCCGCACAGGGATATAATTAATAGAATAGTTAGGATTCAAAAAAAAGTGAAGAATCCACTTATTAAATTAAAGTGATTTCATAACCTTTGCCCTCCCCAGGGACTAATATATTTCTAACGTATAATTAGATCGGGTAATTGGTAATTATTCGAATTAAGAACCGAAGCTCGTTGCTCTTTTTGTTTCCCTATAATTGGAGCTTTTTGGCTCTATCCATTTATTCACTCGATCCAACCATAATTGATTTTTTGTACCGCTCTAAGAATTAAAACTCTAAGAAACAAAAAAACAAATATTTTGTAATGATCCCGTAAGGGTTAAGTACTCTATCTTAAAGTTATTCATTTATGATATGAGTTATTCATTTATACGACATGCTGTTTTTTCCATTCGTTCTCTCTCAGGATCAGTCGGGGTCTTACAAACTCTACCAACGGTATGGACGAATCCGTTGCTTCATCCAAATGTGTAAAAGATTTTAGTCGCACTTAAAAGCCGAGTACTCTACCGTTGAGTTAGCAACCCAAAAATAGAATTATGGTGTGTAGATACGATCGGAATAAAAAAAGAGAGATTGGACTATAAAAAACATTTTTTTATAGTAAATTATGAACAATAACAGATATAATGAAAATCTTCAAAATTACCGGATAAGATAAATGAAATATATCCCAGATAAGATATATAATGAAGAACCCCTTTAATTATATATTGAATTATATATAATATATAATTATTAATATTCTATATTTTATATTGTACTATATTTTTATTTTATTTTCTTTTTTGTATTATTTTATTTAGAATACTATTCTAATTCTATTCTTTTTTTTTCCATTTTTGCTTATTCAGAAGAGACTTTCTCGCGTTGTATCAATTGAATCTAAGGAAACTCTCGTTTACATGAAGTAAAGTAAAAAATAAAACTGATAGGGCGTGGATAAATAGATCTATTTATCCACGATCAATTATATTTGTTCAATACACTATTGTCAATATGAACGTTGAGAAATGAAAAATTATTAGAAATATAAAATAAATCAAATAATAAAAACTTGTGTTGGATTGGCACTTCATAGATAACATAACCTACCTAGAGAATAAAAAGTGTGGATGTAGAAACGAAAAAAAGAACAAAATCTCGGGTTTATTCAATATCCATAAAGATACCATAAGAAAGCTCGGCCCTTTTTTGAGGGGAGTC